TGGATCCCATTCAATTTCATTCGGAGGAGGAGCCTTATAAAAATCGTATCGATTCTTATCAAAGAAAGACAGGATTAACCGAGGCTGTTCAAACAGGCATAGGGCAATTAAACGGTATTTCCGTAGCAATAGGGGTTATGGATTTTCAGTTTATGGGGGGTAGTATGGGATCCGTAGTCGGGGAGAAAATTACCCGTTTGATTGAATATGCTACTAAAGAATTTCTACCTCTTATTATAGTGTGTGCTTCCGGAGGGGCACGTATGCAAGAAGGAAGTTTGAGCTTGATGCAAATGGCTAAAATATCTTCTGCTTTATATGATTATCAATCAAATAAAAAGTTATTCTATGTACCAATCCTTACATCTCCTACTACTGGTGGGGTGACAGCCAGTTTTGGTATGTTGGGGGATATCATTATTGCCGAACCCAATGCCTACATTGCCTTTGCGGGTAAAAGAGTAATTGAACAAACATTGAATAAAACAGTACCCGAAGGTTCACAAGCGTCTGAGTATTTATTCCAGAAGGGTTTATTCGATCTAATCGTACCACGTAATCCTTTAAAAGGCGTTCTGAGTGAGTTATTTCAACTCCACACTTTCTTTCCTTTGAATCAAAATTAGAACATTAAGTCCATTATTTTGAGCAAACAAGTAATTTGTTTATTGGAATACAAGTGAAATGGAGACGAATGGGTTTCTTTGTTGACATAAGATCTAATTGTATAACGTCACATAAAATCGGAAATCTGACCCTTTTTCTATATTCCTGATTATTGATCAAGAAGTCTCTATTAACAAGATAAAAGATGAAATTCTTTTTTTCGTGAAATTAGGCAAATAAAAAAATCTTCTTCTCGTCATATATAATTAAATTAAAATCTAGAAAATTTAGTTATAGTATAGAATTTTTTATCTTTCTATAGCGTACGATAATCCTATTTTGACTAAGAATCCCTGCTGGATGGGATTCTAACAAACCCTTGAATCAATATAAATAGAATCTAATTCATTAAAAAAAACTTTTTGCTTAGTGAATGAAATTCGAAGACAAGAGCAAAAAATGAATAAAATAATATCTCATCCATATCCTCTCAAATTTTTCATGTAGAAAGATGAAAAACTACATTATATACTCATACTCACTTAGACTTAGATAGTAGATACTTATATTATTTTTAATTAATAAAAATTTTAATTAATAAAAAATTTAAGTAGTAATAATTCCAATTTAGAATTATCAAATCATAATCAAATTATTATAATATAAATACTATATTATATTTTTATTATATTATATATATAAGTTATATATATAAGTAAGATATAAGTATAATAAATAAATGAAATATAAATATATATAAGATATAAGTAAGATCTTTATATATATTATATAATAAGATAAGATATCTTTATATTATAAATAATATTATAAATATAAAATCTAAATAATAATAACAGGTACAAATAGTAAATCGAGGTACCCATTCTATGACAACTCTTAATTTTCCCTCTGTTTTGGTCCCTTTAGTAGGCCTAGTATTTCCGGCAATCGCAATGGCTTCTTTATTTCTTCATGTTCAAAAAAACAAGATTGTTTAGAGCCGAGGGCGCAAAATATTATCTTTTTTTTTTCAAAACTGACGCTTGTATCATAACACAGATATCCATTTAGCTAAATATGGTATAAGAGGCTTCCGTCGAAATCTCCCCAAAATGCTATTAGCTAGTTTCAACTAGACCCGAATCGGCGAATAGCTGAACTGTAAAGTTGGTCTATCTATATACATGTGGCTATCTTTAGTGAGTCATACGAAGGGTGTGTTATTAGTTTAGATCTAACCAATTTAATGAATTACTCCTAAAGGTTCACATCAAACTAGTGCTAGTTGATGCGAGTTACTTCGGAAATAAACGGCAAATTCATTGGGGTATTCTCTCAATTCCAAAAAAAGCAACTGGATCAAGTATGAGTTGTCGATCAGAACATATATGGATAGAACCTATAACGGGGGCTCGAAAAACAAGTAATTTCTGCTGGGCTGTTATCCTTTTTTTAGGTTCATTAGGATTCTTGTTGGTTGGAACCTCGAGTTATCTTGGTAGAAATTTGATATCCTTATTTCCGTCTCAGCAAATAGTTTTTTTTCCACAAGGGATTGTGATGTCTTTCTATGGGATCGCGGGTCTTTTTATTAGCTCCTATTTGTGGTGCACAATTTCGTGGAATGTAGGTAGTGGTTATGATCGATTTGATAGAAAAGACGGAATAGTGTGTATCTTTCGTTGGGGATTCCCTGGAAAAAATCGTCGGGTCTTCCTCCGATTTCTTATAAAAGATATTCAGTCCGTCAGAATAGAAGTTAAAGAGGGTATTTATGCTCGTCGTGTCCTTTATATAGATATCAGAGGCCAGGGAGCCATTCCATTGACTCGTACTGATGAGAATTTTACTCCACGGGAAATGGAACAAAAAGCTGCTGAATTGGCTTATTTCTTGCGTGTACCTATTGAAGTATTTTAAGAAATCAGCTGAGAAATTAATGCTTTCTCGCGGGAGGGCAAAAAAGCAAGAATCCTCTTTTTCTATAACATAACTTAATTGAGGTTTCTTCAGAACATTCATTCGAGTCAAAGCAGACATATATGGAACAAGTATAAAAAAACCTTTTTGGGGGATCTTTTATATGTATCGAAATATACACATACACAACTCAATTATATATTAAATTAAATAAGAAAAAAAGAAAATCTCATAATCAACCATTTCGAAATAAGGAAATTCCCCCTTTTTAGTTGTTGGAATTGAAACTTTATATTCAGATAGATCATATCTTGTAATTTTTTTGAAGCTTCTTTTTAGACTTTTTGTGCTCCTTAATGACGAAAAATTTGGATCTCTTATAATGTAGCCAATTTATTTATGTCATTTTTTGTCACTCATTTTTCACAATATTTTTCAGAAAATTACCTCAATTATTCTATCGATGACTACTCATAGTCAGTTAAATTTTTTCGAAATATTAGAGGTTTTTTTTTTTTTTTTATGATAGAAAAGGAGAATGATAGAAAAGGAGTTCTTTTGTCTCAAAATCTGAATACTATTCATATTCATTATTTAAATTTAAAGTGGTTTTTCCGGGCGTTCATCGAAAAGAGATATATGCTTCGAATTTGACTGATTGAGATATAGGGAAACAATTTTTATTATATTATTTATTCATATATATTCATTCGAATTTTTCATCTTTTTCCGTATTTTTTTCTAGATTCAAGGCCTAACCACGAAATCACAAATAAAAAAGAGTGAATAGATTCATAGGTTTGATAACTTGTAATAGAACTGATGCGTGAGAGACATATTAGATTACATAGAGTCGACGAATGAGATGGGTTCATTAACAATTCACAGATGAAAAAATGGCAAAAAAGAAAGCATTCACTCCTCTTTTATATCTTGCATCTATAGTATTTTTGCCCTGGTGGATTTCTCTCTCCTTTCAAAAAAGTCTGGAATCATGGGTTACTAATTGGTGGAACACTAGGCAATCCGAAACTTTTTTGAATGATCTTGAAGAAAAGAGTATTCTAGAAAAATTCATAGAATTAGAGGAACTCCTCTTCTTAGAGGAAATGATCAAGGAATACTCGGAGACACATCTACAAAATCTTCGTATAGGAATTCACAAAGAAACAATCCAATTAATCAAGATACACAACGAGGGTCGTATTCATACGATTTTGCACTTCTCGACAAATATAATATGTTTCATTATTCTAAGTGGTTATTCTATTTTGGGTAATAAAGAACTCGTTATTCTTAATTCTTGGGCTCAAGAATTCCTATATAACTTAAGTGACACAATAAAAGCTTTTTCTCTTCTTTTATTAACTGATTTATGTATCGGATTTCATTCGCCCCATGGTTGGGAACTGATGATTGGCTTTGTCTACAAGGATTTTGGATTTGTTCATAATGATCAAATTATATCTGGCCTTGTTTCCACTTTTCCAGTCATTCTAGATACAATTTTAAAATATTGGATTTTCCGTTATTTAAATCGCGTATCTCCGTCACTTGTAGTGATTTATCATTCAATGAATGACTGAAAAATTATCTACCTAATCCAATTATAATGTTTCTTACTTTGCAGTTGTACATAAGCAAAGCATTGAAAATCGCTTTCTATTTCTACCCACCCGGAGATTCATCCTATATTCCTATATATATTAATCGAGTCAAAACAAATTATTCCAGTAAATAACAGAATCGTGGATAGGAAACTCCATTAGTGACCTACCCAAATTTATTGTATAAATATATATATTTTCGGGATCAATGGTTGGACCATGCAAACTAGAAATACTTTTTCTTGGATAAAGGAACAAATTACTCGATCTATTTCCATATCGCTCATGATATATATCATCACTCGTACATCCATTTCAAATGCATATCCCATTTTTGCACAGCAGGGTTATGAAAATCCACGAGAAGCGACTGGACGTATTGTATGCGCCAATTGCCATTTAGCTAATAAACCGGTGGATATTGAGGTTCCGCAAGCGGTACTTCCCGATACTGTATTTGAAGCAGTTGTTCGAATTCCTTATGATATGCAAGTGAAACAAGTTCTTGCTAATGGTAAAAAAGGAGCCCTGAATGTGGGGGCTGTTCTTATTTTACCAGAGGGTTTTGAATTAGCCCCTCCCGATCGTATTTCCCCCGAGATAAAAGAAAAGATGGGCAATCTGTCTTTTCAGAGCTATCGCCCCAATCAAAAAAATATTCTTGTCATAGGCCCTGTTCCTGGTCAGAAATATAGTGAAATCACCTTTCCTATTCTTTCCCCCGACCCCGCTACTAAGAAAGACACTCACTTCTTAAAATATCCTATATACGTAGGCGGAAACAGGGGAAGGGGCCAAATTTATCCTGACGGGAGCAAGAGTAACAATACAGTTTATAATGCTACAGGATCAGGTATAGTAAGCAAA